TAAAAAGAAAAGATTTATCTTTATAGTTGGGGTATGAACCCAAAAGCTTGATTTAGCTTATCTTTTTATGTTTTAGTATATGATGTATATAGGTTTTTGATACCTAAGGTAGTAGTTTAATTCTATTAAATATAATAAAGGTAGTTTATTTTTACATATTTTATCCTATCAAGATAATCCTTTTATCAGGCACTTTATTTTAATTTTATTAATTTTTTTTTTTTTCAATATTTGTTTTATGAAACATATTAAAAATGGAATAAATTATTATTTGATTTTTAATAATAGAAAATTTTAAAATATAAATTTATTTTAAGTTAAATATTTATTTTTATTTAAAATTTTTAAAATAAAGATATTTTAAATAATATAAATATTAGTCTTGAAAAAATAATTTTTAAAAATTTTTGTTTATATAAGAATTAACTTATTATATCTAACTAATTTAATATTTATATCTGAGATTTAATTTATTTAAATATATTATATATTTATATATAAATAATTATTTAAATTTAAACATATATATATATATATTATATAATTAAAACTTAATTGTAGAAAAAATGAAGATTTATTAATTATTAAAATTTAATAAATATATAATTTTACAATATATTATTATTAGTTTAATTATAAGAAAAAAAAAACTTATTTATAATTATCTTTTTAATATTATAATAGGAAATATATTTTATACCTGTTTAATTATAAATAAGGCTTAGAATTTAAATAAATATATTATATATATATATATCTTTATATAATAATTTTTATATTATTATTATAATAATAATGTCTTATTTAATATTATTTAGAATAAATTATTATTGTAATTTATATTAATAATTAAATCATTTATATAAAATTAAAACCAAAAAAAAAAAAAAAAAAACTTGCTTAATTTAATATGTATAAAATTTTTCATTAGAACAATTTATTTTAGTATTTAACATTAAATTAATTTTTGATTGCTTATATATATGAAAAGATTTTTATAATAAAAGCTTTCTTTATTTTGATGAAAATTTTATTGATAATAAATTTTTTTAATATAATAATTTAATTTATAACTAAAATAATTTATCATTGAAACGATCTATCTTTTTTTATTTATATATTTTAAACTTCTTTTATAATTAAAAATTAGATTTTAATTTTCAAAAAAAATTTACTTTTTCATAAAATTAAAATTTAAGTTAAAATTTTATTTAATTTTTTATATTATTTAAATAATTATTGAAAAAAAAGTGATTTCTTCTATATTATATATTAAATTCAATTTTAATCTAAATATTTATATTATTTTATAATTAAAAATAAATTTTTAATTTTTTTTTAAAAAAAAAAAAAATTAAAAATATTTTTAAAATTATTTTTTAAAAAATAATTTTAAATTTTATATTAAAATTATAAATTATTATAAATTTTGTATTAGTATTTTTTAAAATTTAAAAAAATTTAAATTTAATTTAGTTATTTGTTTTATTTTTATTGTATAATTTTTAAATTATTAGTGGGGACGATAATTTGAAAATTTTATTTTGAATTTAATTAAATAATTTTTTATTGGGGTTATTAAGATTGTTTAATTATAAAATATAAATATTTAAATTAAAATTAAATTTAATAAATTATTTAATAATAATTTTAAATTAGTAGGGTAAGATGATAAATATAAAATATTTTATTTAATTTTAATATTGGGGTTATTAAAATTTATTATAAGTTAAATCGATAATTGATTTTTTTTTATTATTTATCACTTTTTATAGGAGGGAATTCGATTTTTTTATTACTATTTTTTATTTTATTTATTTAATTATATTAAAAAATATTTATTAGTTAATTTTTAAAAAGATTTAATTTTTAATTAAAAATAATTCTATTTTTTGTTATAATAAATTTTATTTTTTTTTATAATAATTTAATTTTTTGTTTTCTTTAATTAGTATATAATATGGTTTTTTGTTTATATTATTTTTTAAATTTTAAAGTTTTATTTTAACTTAAAATTTCAGTTTATTGTTATTTAATATGTATATATTATATTAAAAATTTATTTGCAGTTTTTAATTTTAAAAAATTATTTAAGTAAGCTTTAGTAATTAATTATAGATTTAATAAAATTTGTGCCAGCAATTGCGGTTATACAAATAATTCAATTGAAATTTATTGGTTAATAATTAATTTTTTTTAATTAATTTATTATTAAAATTTTTAAGTGAAATTTAAATTTTAATATAATTTTTTTATTTATATTTGAAGTTATTAAAATTAATATTAAACTAGGATTAGATACCCTATTATTATAATTGTAAATTTTAAATACCAGATTAGTATTAGTTGTTTTCTTAAAAATTAAAAAATTTGGCGGTATTTTAGTCTATTCAGAGGAACCTGTCCTGTAATCGATAATCCACGATTAGAATTACTTTTTTTTTCTTGTATATCGTTGTTTTTGAATATTTTAGAAGAATTATAATTTTCAATAAGTATATTTTAGTTAATTTCAGATCAAGGTGCAGTTTATAGAAAAGAAGAGATGGGTTACATTAAATTTATTTTTGGTTTATTATTTTGAATAATATTATTAAATTGGATTTGATAGTAATATTTTATATATTTATTATATGATTTTAGCTCTAAAATGTGTACATATTGCCCGTCGCTCTCATTTATTTGAGATAAGTCGTAACAAAGTAGATTTACTGGAAAGTGAATCTAGTATTAGTCAAATTGAAGCTTTAAGATAAGTTTTTTATTTACATTAAAAAGATTACTGTTAAATTCAGTACGGTTTGATTTTAAATTTAATTATTATTATTATTATTTTTAAAATATTATTTAATTTATTATTTAAAAAGAAAAATTTATTTTTATTATAGTTTATTAGTAAAGTGATTGAATTTTTTTATATTGTTAAAAGAAAAATTTATTTTTTGTACCTTGTGTATCAGGGTTGATTAATTTTATTATTATTATGTTAATTTTTCTTGAATTAAGAAGAGCTAATTATATATTTGTTTAATTTTTTCATAAATTTTCTTAATATATAATTTGAAATGAAATGTTATTCGTTTCTTAATATATCTAGTTTTTTAAGAAAAGAATTTAATTCTCTTATTATTTGTTATTAGTTAATTTTTAGTTAATAATTTTTAGTATGAAATAAATAAAGGGATAAGCTTTTATTTAAATAATTAAAAATTTATTTTATTATATTTTTAGTATAATTTAAATTGTTAATCATTTTTATAATATAATAGTTAATTTTATTTAGTTAATAATTTATATTTATTTTAATTTTTATATTAAAAATTTATGTTTAATTTTTTAACTTTTTTATAATGATTAAATTAGTAGATAATTATGTATTTTATTATTTTATTTTTAGATAATAAAAAGGAACTCGGCAAATAATTTTTCGCCTGTTTATTAAAAACATGTCTTTTTGATTATAATTTAAGGTTTAATCTGCTCAATGATTTATTAAATTGCCGCAGTATTTTGACTGTGCAAAGGTAGCATAATAATTAGCTTTTTAATTGGAAGCTGGAATGAATGATTGGACGAGATAATTTCTGTCTCTTTATTATTTATTATTTAATTTAACTTTTAAGTTAAAAGGCTTAAATTTTTTTAAAAGACGAGAAGACCCTATAGAGTTTTATTTTTATTTTTTTAATTTATTTTTGGGATTTTAAGTATTTTATTAAATGATAAATTTAGTTGGGGTGACTAAAAGATTAATTTAACTCTTTTAATTATAATCATTTATTTATGAATAATAAAATTATTTTTATAAATTTAAAATAAATTACCTTAGGGATAACAGCGTTATTTTTCTTTATAGTTCTTATAGAAAGGAAAGATTGCGACCTCGATGTTGGATTAAAATTTATTTTGGGTGTAGAAGCTTGAATATTAAGTCTGTTCGACTTTTAAAATTTTACATGATCTGAGTTTAAACCGGTGTGAGCCAGGTTGGTTTCTATCTTTAAATTTTTAATATATTTTAGTACGAAAGGACCAAATATATAATATATTATTTTATTTTGAATAGTATTGTTACTTTGGCAGATTAGTGCAATTGATTTAGAATCTTTATATGTATATTATACAGGTAATAATTGTTTATTTTTGATTATTTTTTACTTTTTATATCTTATTTAATTTTGATTTTATGTGTTCTTATTGGAGTAGCATTTTTAACTTTGTTTGAGCGTAAAATTTTAGGTTATATTCAAATTCGTAAAGGTCCTAATAAAGTTGGATTTATGGGTTTAATTCAACCTTTTAGAGATGCTATTAAGTTATTTTGTAAAGAACAAGCTAATCCAATAATATCTAATTTTTTTTCTTATTATTTTTCTCCTGTTTTTAATTTATTTTTATCTTTATTTTTATGGTTATGTTTACCTTTTTTTTCTGGATTTATTAATTTTTCTTTAGGATTTTTGTTTTTCTTATGTGTCTCTAGTCTTTCTGTTTATAGAATTATGATTGCTGGATGATCTTCTAATTCTAATTATTCTTTATTGGGAAGTTTGCGTTGTGTAGCTCAAACTATTTCTTATGAGGTTAGATTGGCTATTATTTTATTATCTTTTTTATTTCTTATTTCTAGAATTAGAATTTTTGATTTAATGATTTATCAAAATTATATTTGATTTATTTTTATTTCTTTACCTTTATCAATAATTTGATTTGTTTCTAGATTAGCTGAAACTAATCGAACTCCTTTTGATTTTGCTGAAGGTGAGTCTGAGTTAGTTTCTGGATTTAATGTTGAATATAGAGGGGGTGGTTTTGCTTTAATTTTTATAGCTGAATATGCAAGAATTTTATTTATGAGAATATTATTTGTTTTTTTATTTTTAAGAGGTTCATTGACAAATTTGATATTTTTTTTTATAGTTGTTTTTATTTCTTTTTGTTTTATTTGAGTTCGTGGTACATTACCTCGATTTCGATATGATAAATTAATATTTTTAGCTTGAAAGGGATTTTTACCTATTTCTTTGAATTTTTTAATATTTTTTTTTGGTTTGAAAATGTTAATTTTTTCTCTAATTTTTTAGTTAATTATTTATAGTAAAAGTTAATAAGAATTATTTATTCTTTTTTTATATTTTCAAAATATATACTTATACAAGTTCATTAACTAGTTTTTAAATATTAGGTTATCTCAAGTTTTAGATATAATATATATTAAAGGAAAATATATAAAATATGAAACTGTTAAGATTTGACCTGTTAGGATATAAGGATCTTCAACTGGTTTAGCTCCAATTCATGTTAATAAATACCTGGTTGCTGTAAATCTTCAAAATAATATTTTATTTATTGGGTAGAATGAATTTCTTTTTATTTTTTTTTTGTATAAAGGTATAATTATTAAGATTAGAATTGAACAAAATAGTGCAATTACACCTCCTAATTTATTAGGAATTGATCGTAGAATGGCATAAGCAAATAAAAAATATCATTCAGGTTTAATATGGGCTGGAGTTACTAATGGATCTGCTGGTGTAAAATTATCAGGATCTCCTATTATATAGGGAAATATAAGAATAAATAGTGTAAATATTATTAGTGCAATTAGAAATCCTATTAAATCTTTTGAGGTGTAATACGGATGGAATTGAACTTTGTCAATGTTATTAGTTGTTCCTAAAGGATTAAAGGATCCTGTTTGATGGAGGAATAATAAGTGAATTATTGCTAAAGCAGCAATAATAAATGGTAATATGAAATGTAATGCAAAAAATCGATTTAATGTTGCATTGTCAACAGCGAATCCCCCTCAAATTCATTGAACAATTTCTGTTCCTAGATAGGGAATGGCTGATAATAAATTTGTAATAACTGTTGCTCCTCAAAATGATATTTGTCCTCAAGGGAGTACATAACCAAGGAATGCTGTTGCTATAATTATGAAAAATATAATAACTCCAATTATTCATGTTATAGTTTGTAAATATGATCTATAGTAGAGTCCTCGTCCAATATGTAAATATAAACATACAAAGAATAATGATGCTCCATTTATATGGATAATTCGTATTATTCATCCATAGTTTACATCTCGACAAATATGAGTTACTCTATTGAATGCTAATGAAATATCTGGACAATAATGCATTGCTAAAAATAGTCCTGTTAGGATTTGAATAATTAAACATAATCCTAATAATGACCCAAAGTTTCATCATACTGAGATATTTGATGGTGAGGGTAGATCAATTAAAGCTCTATTAATAATTTTTAGTAATGGATGTTTTTTAAAAATTTTCATTAAATTTTCTTTCGTAAAGGTCCACTTTTTATGTTGGTAATTTTACTTACAGCAATTAATGCAATTAATAAGTAAATAATAATTGTTAATGATATAATTATTATTGGATATATAATAAATTTATTTAATGATATTTTGAATGTTAAATTATTTTTTATTATTAAGTCATAATTTATAGAATTTATTAAAATAAATAATTGATCTTTTTTAAGAAAAATTAGTGCTATAAATATTATAATTATAATAATTGTTATTAGATTTCTATATAGAAATTTTTCGTTTGATGCTACTCTTGTTATGTAAATAAATAGAATCAATATTCCTCCCACTATTACAATAAATAAAATGTATGAGTATCAAAAATTTATTGATATAAATCCTGTTCATGCTGCAATTATTAAAGTTTGTGTTAATAAAATTATTCCTATTGAAAGAGGATGTGATACTAATATGAATAAAATTGATAAAGTAATTATTATTAATAATAAAGTTATGCAGAGTATAGTTTATATAAAATATTAACTTTGGAAGTTAATGAAGAATAGATATATTTTTCTCTGAAGTTTTAAAAGATTACTTATTTTTGGTTTACAAGACCAATATTTTATATTAAATTATTAAAACAATTTTAGTTTATGGATTTATGTTTTTTATTTTTATATATTTTACCGGTTTATTAACAATATGTTTAAAGTGTAGGCATTTATTGTTAATACTTTTAACTTTAGAATTTATAGTTTTGTCATTATTTTTTGGTTTAGTTATTTTTATTTTAACTTTTATATATGAATCTTATTTTTTAATAATTTTTTTATCATTAAGTGTTTGTGAAGGGGCATTAGGCTTATCTATTTTAGTTTCTATAGTTCGTATATATGGTAATGATTATTTTAATTCTTTTAGAATTTTATGATAAAATTTATTTTTTTTTTATTATTAATGATTCCTTTATGTTTTGTTTCTGGTTTTTATTGAGTAATTCAATTTTTTTTTATATTATTTTTTACAATGTTTTTTTATTGTTATAGTTATAGATCTTATTTTTGTTTAGTCAGATATTTTTTTGGGTGTGATTATTTAACATTTTTTATAATTATATTAAGAGTTTGAATTTGTATATTAATATTAATAGCAAGAGAGAAAATTTATTTTTATAATAATTTTACTATATTTTTTAGTTTTATTATTTTAATATTATTATTATCATTAATTTTAACATTTTGTTCAATAAATATATTTATTTTTTATTTATTTTTTGAAATAAGATTAATTCCTTCATTATTTTTAATTTTAGGTTGAGGATATCAACCTGAACGTATTCAAGCTGGCTTGTATATATTTATGTATACTTTATTTGGATCATTTCCGATGATGATTTCTTTATTTTATTTATATAAATATAATATAGGACTTGATTTTTTTTATATTTTTAATATTAATTCTTTATATTTATATATTTGTACTATTACTGTTTTTTTAGTTAAAATACCGATATATTTTGTACATTTGTGATTACCAAAAGCTCATGTTGAAGCTCCTGTTTCTGGTTCAATAATTTTAGCTGGAGTAATATTAAAACTTGGGGGTTATGGTTTTATTCGTTTTATAAAAATTTTTGTTGAGATTGGATTAAAGTTTAATGTTGTTTTTATAAGAATTAGATTAGTTGGCGGATTTTTTATTTCTTTAATTTGTCTTCGTCAAATGGATATTAAATCTTTAATTGCTTATTCTTCTGTTGCTCACATAGGATTGGTTTTAGCAGGTTTAATGACTTTAAATTTATGAGGATTTTATGGGGCATTTTTTATAATAATTGCTCATGGATTATGTTCATCAGGGTTATTTTGTTTAGCTAATATTACATATGAGCGTTTAATGAGACGTAGATTATTTTTAAATAAAGGTTTAATTAATTTAATACCAAGAATATCTTTATGATGATTTTTATTGTGTTCTTCAAATATAGGGGCTCCATTTTCTTTAAATTTAATTGGAGAAATTATATTGATTAATAGAATTATTTCTTGAAGTTGATTAACTTTTATTTTTCTTTCTTTAATTTCTTTTTTTAGAGCAGCTTATTCTTTATTTTTATATTCTAATAGTCAGCATGGAATTTTATATCAAGGCTTGTATTCTTTTTCTTTGGATTCAATTCGTGAATATTTACTATTATTTCTTCATTGAGTTCCTTTAAATTTAGTTTTTATTTGTAGAGACATTTTTATTTGTTATTTAAATAGTTTAATTAAAATACTGATTTGTGGTGTCAGAGATATATGGGATATTTTAAATAATTAGAATTTGTTTTATTTTTTTTGTGTTTTTATTTGTTTTTAGATTATATTTTTTTTGAATAAGATTATATTTTATAATAATAGATTTAATTGTTATTTTTGAATATGAATTAATAAGTTTAAATTCTAATATTATTTTTATATCAATTTTATTTGATTGAATATCTCTACTATTTATAAGATTTGTTTTATTTATTTCTTCAATAGTTATTTATTATAGAGATGAATATATATATGGAGATATTAATATTAATCGATTTATTTTGTTAGTATTTTTATTTGTAATATCAATAATATTTTTAATTATTAGTCCCAATTTAATTAGAATTTTATTAGGATGAGATGGGTTAGGTCTTGTTTCTTATTGTTTAGTTATTTATTATCAAAATACTAAATCATTAAATGCTGGTATATTAACAGCTCTTTCTAATCGTATTGGAGATGTAGGAATTTTAATATCAATTGCTTGAATAATAAATTATGGTAGATGAAATTTTATTTTTTATCTTGATTTTATAAAAAATGATTTTACTATAAAAATTATTATATATTTTATTGTTTTGTCTGCTTTTACTAAAAGTGCTCAAATTCCTTTTTCTTCTTGATTACCTGCTGCTATATCAGCTCCTACACCTGTTTCATCTTTAGTACATTCTTCTACTTTAGTTACTGCGGGTGTTTATTTATTAATTCGGTTTAATTTTTGTTTAAGATCAAATTTAATATATTTAATATTATTTATTTCTACTATAACTATGTTTATATCGGGATTAGGGGCTAATTTTGAATATGATTTAAAAAAAATTATTGCTTTGTCAACATTAAGTCAACTTGGTTTAATAATGAGAATCTTATTTTTAGGTGATTATAAACTTGCTTTTTTTCATTTATTATCTCATGCTTTATTTAAGGCTTTACTTTTTATATGCGCTGGATGTATAATTCATAATTTAATAAATTGTCAGGACATTCGTTTTATAGGTTCATTAATTAATTTCATACCCTTAACATGTACTTTTTTTAATATTTCAAATTTTAGATTATGCGGTTTACCTTTTCTTTCTGGATTTTATTCTAAAGATTTAATTTTGGAAGTTATATCTATAAATTATTTAAATTTATATATTTATCTTATTTTTTATATTTCAATTGGTTTAACAGTTAGTTATACTTTACGTTTATGTTATTATTCTTTATTTAGAGTTTATAATTTTTATCATTTAAATAATTTAAATGATCAAGGTTATTTTATATTAAAGGGTATAAGGGGTTTAATTTTTTTAGTTATTTTTGGAGGTAGAATACTTTCATGGTTAATATTTCCCACTCCTTATTTTATTTGCTTATCTTTAAATTTAAAGTTAATAGTTGTTTTTATAATTATTTTAGGTTCTTGAATTGGTTATGAATTTTCTAATTTTGAATATAATTATAAATTAAAGTCAATAGGTTTATTATCTCTGAGATTATTTTTTTCATCTATATTTAATATAACATTTTTATCTACATATTTTGTTAATTATTATTTTTTAAAATTAAGAAATTTTTATTATAAAAATATTGACCTAGGATGATTAGAGTATTTTGGTTCACAAAATTTATATAATAATATTGTTAAAGGGTCTAAATTTAATCAATTATTATTTAATAATATTTTAAAGATTTATTTTATTTTATTATTATTATTCATTTTTTTATTAATTATTTATTTTAATAGCTTATATAGAGCATAATATTGAAGATATTAAGGAGATTTTAAATCTTAAAATATTTATAAAATATAATTTAATTTTACAATGAAAGTGTAATGTTTTTTGTTAAACTATATAAATAGAAATATAAACAGAATTACACTGCTTAAAATAGAAATTAGAAGTTTCATTTTGAATAACATATTTCTTTAAATGGAATTAAATTCATTTTTATCATTAACAGTGATAAACCTCTATTTTGGTTTCATTTAATAAATAAGGATGAATTTTCATCAAGGATTAGGTCGAAACTAATAACAAATTTTTGTTTCTTATTTAAGATAAATTGGAATTCCAATATTTTTTAAATGCAAATTAAATGTTAATTTTAACTATTATCCTATAAAGCTCAATTTAAGGCACCTTGATTTCATTCATGATAAAGTCCAATTAATAAAATTAAAATAAAAATAATTGTAATTAATGAGAATGATAAAATTCTCGTAATTTTTATTGTAATTACTAAAGGTAAAAGAAGTGTGATTTCTACGTCAAAAATTAAAAAGATTATTGCAATTAAAAAGAATTGTAGTGAAAATGGTATTCGAGCTGATGATTTAGGATCAAATCCACATTCAAAAGGTGATCTTTTTTCTCGGTCAATAATTATTTTTTTAGATAAAAATCTTGTTAATATTATGATAATTAAAGTTAAAATGAATGTAATTATTGCAAAACATTTTATAATTGAAATTATTTATACTAATTAATTAGATCTTTTAATTGGAAGTTAAAAATAATTTTTATACTATATAAATATCTACCTCATCAATAAATAGAAATATAAAGGAATAATCATACTACATCTACAAAATGTCAATATCATGCTGCTGCTTCAAATCCAAAATGATGATTTGATGAAAAATGATTTTTTATTTGTCGATATAAGCATACGGTTAAAAATGTTGTTCCAATAATTACGTGAATTCCATGAAATCCTGTTGCTATAAAAAAACTTGATCCATATACTGAATCAGAAATAGTAAATGATGACTCTATATATTCATAAGCTTGTAAGATTGAAAAATAAAATCCTAGAATAATTGTTAAAATTAATCTGTAGATTGCTTGTTTATAATTATTTTCTATTAATCTATGATGAGCCCAAGTTACAGTTACTCCTGATGAAATTAAAATTGTTGTATTTAATAGTGGAATTTGAATAGGATTAAAAGGAATAATTCCTTTAGGAGGTCAAATTATACCAATTTCAATTGCTGGTGATAAACTTCTATGAAAGAATCTTCAAAAAAATGATATAAAAAATAATACTTCTGAAGTAATGAATAAAATTATTCCTCACCGTAGACCCTTTACTACTTTTAGTGTATGAAGACCCTGAAAAGTTCCTTCTCGCGTTGTATCACGTCATCATTGATATATAACTAATATGGTACATATTATTCCAATAAATATAAGATTTCTTTCGTATAAATGAAATCATTTAATTATTCCTGTTAATAAAATTATAGTACTAAAAGCACCTAAAATTGGTCATGGTCTAACTTCTACAAGATGATATGTGTGATTTTTATTTAACATTAAATAACTTCTCTTGAATATAACGTTCTTAAAATGGAAAATACATAAGATTGAATAATAGCAACTGCAGATTCAAGTAATAGTAATAAAAATTGTGCTATAATTAAAATATTAATTATTATTAAAGATATTTTATTACCTGTTCTTCCTATTAATGTTAATAGTAAATGACCAGCAATTATGTTTGCTGTTAATCGAATAGCTAATGTTCCTGGTCGAATGATATTTCTAATAGTTTCAATACATACTATAAAAGGTATTAAAATAGTAGGGGTTCCTTGGGGAACTAAATGTGCTAATATATGAATAGTATTATTTAATCATCCATAAATCATAAATCTTAGTCATAAAGGTAATGATAAAGTTAATGTTAAAACTAGATGTCTAGTTCTAGAAAAAATATAGGGAAATAAACTTAAGAAATTATTAAATAAAATTAATGAAAATAAAGAAACAAAAATTAAAGTTCTTTTTTTTCTTTTTTTATTTTTTAAAATAATTTTAAATTCATTTCTTAAAATTAAGCATATTTTGATTCATAAATAATTAATTCGTGAAGGAATCATTCAGTATATAGAAGGTAAAATTAGAATTCCTAGTATGATTCTTATTCAATTTAAAGCTAAATTTAGTCCTGTTGAAGGATCAAATCTTGAGAATAGGTTAGTTATCATTTGAATGAAATATTTTTAAAAGATATTATATTTTTTTTATTTTTTCTTTTATATATTAAAGAAAAGTAATTTATTATATTGAATATTATAAAAATAAAAATAAAGAAAATAAATAAGTTTAATCATCTTAAAGGAGCTATTTGTGGAATTAAAAATTATTAAATTTTTAATTATTTTAACTTGACAAGTTAATGTTATTTATTAACTAAATTTTTCATTAGAAGTAGTTGCTAATTTACTATAATGTGGTTTAAGAGACCATTACTTGCTTTCAGTCATCTAATGAAATATTTTTTACTCATTCAATAAAATATTTAGGTAGAATTCTTTCAACTACAATAGGTATAAATCTGTGATTTATTCCACAGATTTCTGAACATTGACCAAAAAATAAACCAATTCGATTTATGAAGAATGTTGTTTGATTTAAACGACCTGGAGTAGCATCAATTTTTACTCTAGAAGATGGAATTGTTCAAGAATGAATTACATCTGAAGATGATACTATTATTCGAATTTGTGTGTAAATTGGTAAAGCTAATCGGTTATCAACTTCTAGTAATCGAAATGAAGAGCTTTTTTGTTCATTAACAGGAATTATATATGAATCAAATTCAGCTTTTTTAAAATCAGAAAATTCATATGATCAATATCATTGATGACCTATAGATTTAACTGATACTAAAGGTATGTTGATTTCATCTAATAAATAAAGAAGTTGGAGTCTTGGTAATGCAATAAAAATTAAGGTAATTGCTGGTGAGATTGTTCAAATTAATTCAATTATTTGACCTTCTAATAATAATCGGTTAATGTATTTATTTATTATTATAGATATTATAATGTAGATTACAATTAGTGTAATAATTGTTAAAATTATTATAGTATGATCATGAAAAAATGTTAATTGTTCTATTAGGGGAGAAATTCTATCTTGAGAATTTAGATTTATTCATGTTGCCATTTTCTAAAAAAAGTTTAACTTTATATATAGATCTTAAATCTATTGCACTATTCTGCCATATTAGAAACTAACTAATATAGGCAGTTCAGAATAAGTATGCTCTATAGGAGGGGTATTTTGTATTCATTCATTTGATGTAGGTATATTAATTGGAAAAATTCCTTTTCGTAAAAATCTTATTCTTTCTCATATGATATAAATTATAAATAAAATTCTAGCTGTTCTAATTAGAGAACCTACAGAAGAAACTAGATTTCAAGATAAATAAACATCAGGGTAATCTGAATATCGTCGTGGTATACCTCTTAATCCTAAAAAATGTTGGGGAAAAAAAGTTAAATTTACACCGATAAATATAGATGTAAATTGAATTTTTAATAATTTCTCATTTAATGTAAATCCTGTGAATAAAGGAAATCAATTTACAATTCCTCCTATAATTGCAAATACAGCTCCTATTGATAAAACATAATGAAAATGAGCTACTACATAATAAGTATCATGTAAAATGATATCAATAGAAGAATTAGCTAAGATTACTCCTGTTAATCCTCCAATTGTAAACAAGAAAATGAATCCTAATGCTCAAAGTATTTGGGGTGAATATTTAATTTGAGATCCATGAATTGTAGCTAATCATCTAAAAATTTTAATTCCTGTAGGTACAGCAATAATTATTGTTGCAGAAGTAAAGTAAGCTCGTGTATCAACATCTATTCCTACAGTAAATATATGATGAGCTCATACTACAAATCCTAATAGTCCAATTGCTATTATAGCATAAATTATTCCAATTGATCCGAAAGTTTCCTTTTTCCCTCTTTCTTGTCTAACAATATGAGAAATTATACCAAATCCTGGTAGAATTAAAATATAAACTTCTGGGTGTCCAAAAAATCAAAATAAATGTTGATATAAAATTGGATCACCACCTCCAGCTGGATCAAAAAATGATGTATTTAAGTTTCGATCAGTTAATAATATAGTAATAGCTCCTGCTAATACAGGTAATGATAATAAAAGTAGAATAGCAGTAATTAAGACTGCTCATACAAATAGAGGTATTCGATCAAATGTTATTCCAATTGATCGTATATTAATGATTGTTGAAATGAAATTTACTGCTCCTAGAATTGATGAGATTCCTGCTAAATGAAGTCTAAAAATTGCTAAATCTACGGATGACCCTCTATGAGCAATATTGGCTGAAAGAGGAGGATAAACTGTCCAGCCTGTTCCGGCTCCATTTTCTACAATTCTTCTTATTAGTAAAAGTGATAATGAAGGCGGAAGTAATCAAAATCTTATATTGTTTATTCGAGGAAATGCTATGTCTGGAGCTCCTAGTATTAGAGGGACTAATCAGTTTCCAAAGCCTCCAATTATAATAGGTATTACTATGAAAAAAATTATAATAAATGCATGAGCTGTTACAATTACATTATAAATTTGATCATTTCCAATTAATGATCCAGGATTACCTAATTCAACTCGAATTAATAATCTTAATGAGGTTCCTAATATTCCTGCTCAGATTCCGAAGATAAAATATAAAGTTCCAATGTCTTTATGATTTGTTGAAAAAAGTCATTTATTAAGTAAAGTGACCGAGATTAGGTGATAAATTGTAAATTTATTTACGGAATTATTCCCTTTACTAGTTTTGTATTCAATTATGATTTTAAATTGCAAATTTAAAGGTGATTTTATAAATCCAAAACTTCTTATTTTGTTTTGTTTATGAATATTTATTGATATTTTAATAAAAGTTTGATTGCTTAATTTAAGGCTTAAAGTAAGCTTTATTTGCAACTTTGAAGGTTGATAGTTTTTTTTTTTAACTTAAATCCTTGTTATATTATATTTAGTATAATTGTTACAAGAATAAGTCTTATTATAGATAGAAAGTTTAGCAAACTAATTGGTATTTTATTAATTTTTATGTTTAATTTTATGTTTCAGTTTACTTGATTGGTTTTTATAAGTAAGGTTGTTATGATAATTCGAATATATACATAAATTATGATAAGTGTAAATATAATTATGATAATAGTTAGAAAAAATATATTATTTTCAATTATTGTTTGAATTACTATTCATTTAGGTATAAACCCTAAGAATGGAGGAATTCCACTTAATGATAAAAAATTTAGTATGAAGAATATTTTTATGGAAAATGAAACATTTAGGGTTGTAAATAATTGATTTAAGTAAAAGATGTTTTTTATTATTATGGTAATGTTGATTGTAATAATTGAATAAACTACGAAGTATAAAATTCAAATTGTTTTTTCTGTTATTATTCTTCTTATCATTCATCCTATATGATTAATAGATGAAAATGCTATAAGTTTACGGATTCTAATTTGATTAATTCTTATAATTCCTCTAATAATTATTGCTGAAATAATAATTATTGAATAAAAAATTGAAAATTCAATATTTAATATAATTAACATTATTGGGGTAATTTTTTGTCATGTTAATATAATTAAACAATTATTTCAATTTAGTCCTTCTAAAACTTCAGGGAATCAAAAATGGAGTGGGGCTATTCCTATTTTTAAGATTAATCCTAAGTTTATAATTATTAATAAATTAGATTTTATATTAATAATAGAGGAAAAATTAAATTTTCATATTATTATAATTATACTTATTATAATAATAGTTGATGCAATTGCTTGTGTAATAAAATATTTGATTGATGATTCTGATGATAAAATTCTTTTTCTTTGAATAATAGGAATTAATGATAATAAATTAATTTCTAATCCAATTCATATTCCTAGTCAAGTATAAGCTGAAATTGAAATTAAAGTTCTTATGATTAATATTGATGTAAATATTAATTTATATATTTTTGTTAT